ACCGAATTGGAATTCCTGTATATAAATAAACTAGATATATAAAAAAAATATATAACTATAGATATAAATAAAAAAAGTAGTAAATTAATAAAAGGATTGCTACAAAAAAGAAATAAAAGAAAAGATAAGAAGAGATGCGCCCACTACCTACAGATTTGATACCCTCTCCTACAAAGAAACTCAAAACACCAACTCCATTAGTAATTCCATCAATTATTCGTCTATCAAAAAAATAAGTTAACTTCGCCAATCCTCTTATTCCCCCAATAAAGAATCTTGCATAAAAAGCATCTATGTAACCACGATTATATGACCAATCATATATACTATTTATTATTTTGTCCAAAAAAATTCTTTTAGGACCTGTTTTAACAAAAGAATTAATTAAGTCCCAATTTTGCAAAGATGAATAAACAGGTTTATATAAAAAAAAGGCTATAAATATTCCAAAAAGAGCTATACTAACTGAAAAAATAGCATCTTTCAAAAATTCATACCAATCTATTGAATTATTCAAATTTTGATGTAAAAGGTTTATAGACGGAGTTAACCATTTTGATAATATGTCTAAATACACCCCTTCTTGGTTGAAAGGAATTCCGAGGGATCCAACGAACAACGTAAATAGAACCAATACAAGTATAGGAAATAACATAGTATTATCCGATTCATAAGGATACGAAAAAAACTTCTTATTTCCAAAACGGGTAATAGTAATAAAAGGTTGTGTGATGTTTCTTGCATTCTGATCAAATAGATACGTTTTTTTTGAAAAAAAAGAAAAAATATCATGATTTTTCATTGTTAATAACGTTAATAAACGAAAATTTTTGTTAATTCTTTTTGAATCTTCTTTACCCCATAGAGATATTGAATAGAAGGGAGTATTCTTTTTGCCACTATAATTTTGAAAATGAACGTTTAAATGTCCTTCAAAAGTAAGTAAATAGATTCGAAACATATAAAATGCAGTTAATCCCGCTGTAAACCAAGCTATTATTGCAAAAATTGGTGAATACAACCAAGTATCATTAAGAATTTCATCTTTGGACCAAAAACAAGCAAGAGGCGGAATACCACAAAGAGAAAGTGTACCTAATAAAAAAGCGGTTTTGGTAATTGGGATATGTTTTGTTAAACCCCCCATATAAACCATATTCTGACTTTTATTTGGAGAATATCCAACAAGAGTTTCCATTGAATGAATAACGGATCCGGATCCTAAAAATAATAATGCTTTCGAATAAGCATGAGTAATCAAATGAAATAAAGCACTTCGATAAGACCCCATACCTAGAGCTAACATCATATAACCCAATTGAGACATTGTGGAATAGGCTAAACCTCTCTTAATGTCTTTTTGAGCAAGGGCAAAAGTAGCCCCGAATAATATTGTTATTACTCCTACCAAAGAGATGAAATTCATTATGTGAGGAATGACTATGAAAAGAGGAATAAGCCGAGCTACAAGAAAAATGCCCGCAGCTACCATAGTAGCAGCATGTATAAGAGCCGAAATAGGGGTAGGCCCCTCCATGGCATCCGGTAACCATACATGAAGGGGAAATTGTGCAGATTTCGCAACTGCACCGGTAAATAATAGAACGGCACAGAAAGTAACAAATAAAAAATTGACTTCAGTATGATTATTAGAAATCAAATTATTGAATATTTTGAATAAATCTCGAAATTCGAAACTCCCTGTTATCCAATAAAAACCTAAAATTCCTAATAATAAACCAAAATCCCCAACACGATTAGTTACAAATGCCTTTTGGCAAGCATTTGCAGCAACAGGCCGTGTGAACCAAAACCCTATTAATAGATATGAACACATTCCTACCAATTCCCAAAAAATATAAATTTGTATCAAATTAGAACTAGTAACTAATCCTAACATAGAAGTGCTGAAAAAACTCATATAAGCAAAAAATCTCAAATATCCTTGATCATACGACATATAATTATCACTATAAATAAGAACCATAATTCCAATAGTAGTGATTAATATTGACATAATAGAAGTAAGCGGGTCGATCAAGTAACCGAATTCTAAAGAAAAATCATTATTAATGATCCAAGACCATACATATTGATAGATAGAACTGCCATTTATTTGCTGAATAAACAGATTGATCGAAAAAATCATGACTATACTTAACAAAAAAACACTTTGAAAAGCCCACAGACGGCGAAGACTTTTTGTTGCCGACGGAAAAAGAAGAAGTCCCGCTCCTATTAACATAGGAACTGGAAGTGGAAGGAAAGGTATTATCCACAAATATTGATATGTCTGTTCCATAAAAAAGTTTTTTATTCTTAATTGATTGTTTCCGATTTACCGGATCCTACCCCCTTTCAATTTCAAAACAAAAGGGGTCAATAAAAAAATCAAGAGATGTACTAACTTAAAGATATTTTTCGAATTTTATATATTTATTATCTGGGTCTTTCCAAAATACTTTAAATATTAAAATAAAGAAGTTACAATGGGGCAAATGATATGACCTACTTGCTCATAAAACGCGAATTTAGTTATTAACTAAGATTTTTCTTAAAATAACGAAAATACAAAATTTCATTATTATTAAATCGCTTTATATTCATAAAGTAATGATAAAAAATTACACTAAAAATAAATCTTATATGAATCGATATGAATCATAGAATTAAATAAGGTACAATTTTTCTACGAATCTCGCTTTTTAGTCAGTTTGTTACAAATCATTAACCAGTTTCAGTATGAAACTGATTGGTTAGTTTCCGTTTCAATAAAAAAACATTCATAGGAAACGCTATAATATTTAACATTTTATATAAGATTTATTTTTATATTTATCAAAAAAGGGGGTAAAATTAAATTTAATAAAAAAATAACGAATATTTTTTTTTAACAAAACGTGTATCTTTTAACAGATTCATTACTTTAATTATTTAATTACTAGTTTGATTCGAATTTTAAAATGGAATTTCGAAGTATTCTTTACTCAAGTTTGACCAATTAATAGAAAAAATTAAATTATATTTTTATAGTAAAATTTTGTATTATTTTCGCATATATTATATCTATATATATAATATATATTTTTTTGTTTTCTCTAGATAATATATATTATCTTATCTAATTATTATCTTATCTAATTATTATCTAGAAAATAACTAGATAATGAATATATTCGTTTTGACCAATAGATGTCTTTCACATCCAACTATAACTATAACAAAGAGTAACCTCTTAATTTTTAAATGGCAGTTCCAAAAAAACGTACTTCTATATCAAAAAAGCGTATTCGTAAAAATATTTGGAAAGGGAAGGGATATTGGGCAGCCTTAAAAGCGTTGTCATTAGGTAAATCTCTTTCTACCGGAAACTCAAAAAGTTTTTTTGTGCGACAAAAAAAGTCATAAAATAAAACATTGGAATAATCCGAATAGAAAAATAGGTCCATTTCATTCGTAATAGGAAATCAACAAACCTATTGTTTGTGGCTAATCAATATGAACTAGAACTAGCTTCGCTATTAGGATATAGGATATGTTAGGATATGTATAATAATAATTCTTCGGTTTAGGGGTTAGTAAATTATAAAATAAAAAGCTTTTGAAAAAAGAATAAAGACAAGATATACAAAACTTGAGCCTTTGTTAGTATATTTTCTTGTTTTGGAGATGGGGGAGTCTTTTTTCCCCATCAACCTATTTGTCACAATTACAATAATCGACGTTTATATATATATATAAATCTATATATTGAAGAAGGGTAAAAAAGAGATCTTTAGTTAAAATTAATACATCGTTGAAATTAATTTATTCATTTATTTTGAAAATTTTTTGTGTAACTTTCTGACTTCTTATTTATCTTTATCTGAATTAATTTATTAGAATATATAAATTTCCAATATATGTATCTTTCAACCCAACCGACAAAAGCCTATAATTTTTTGTCCGAATTAATGTGCAAGTTTTGAGTAATAAAAGGGGGTCTTATTTTTTGTTCATTGGTAAAATACATTTTTTCACTTTTCTTTTAGGAAATAATATAAATGATAAATCTTTTATGAAAAAAAATAAATAAATCTTTTATAGTTCTATCAATAACTAGAGGGTTGAAGTTTATAGTTTCAATAGTTCGATTCTATTGAATTATAGAAGAGCATAAACTACACCAAATCACTAAGGTAAATAAAACACATACCCCATAATAATAAATCTTCTAATTTGTATTTGAACAAAGTTTTATTCATCCATTTTAATTTTGACTAAAAAGATTTAATTTAGTTGACTCCTTAAATATCGACGATTGACTATGAATAGGCTATTATGAATTCGAACAAGCCGCTATGGTGAAATCGGTAGACACGCTGCTCTTAGGAAGCAGTGCGAGAGCATCTCGGTTCGAGTCCGAGTGGCGGCAGACCTTCTCTTCGAAAATAGATACAATATATTATAAATTCTAGAATGAATTCAACTCCTGATTTATATTTCAGGATTCCTCCTTTTTAAAATTTTTATGATATTTTCAACTTTAGAGCATATATTAACTCATATTTCCTTTTCGATCGTTTCCATTGTAATTACAATTCATTTGATAACTTTATTAATCGATGAAATCATAAAACTAAATGATTCGTCAGAAAAGGGAATGATAGCTACTTTTTTATGTATAACCGTATTATTAGTCACTCGTTGGATTTATTCGGGGCATTTCCCACTAAGTGATTTATATGAATCATTAATCTTTCTTTCTTGGAGTTTATCAGTTATTCATATAGTTCCATATTTCAAAAAAAAAAAAAGCCATTTAAGCACAATAACTGCGTCAAGTGTTATTTTTACCCAAGGCTTTGCTACTTCGGGTCTTTTAACTGAAATACATCAATCCGCAATATTAGTACCCGCTCTCCAATCCGAGTGGTTAATAATGCACGTAAGTATGATGATATTGGGCTATGCAGCTCTTTTATGTGGATCATTATTAGCAGTAGCACTTCTGGTCCTTA